TGTTCAAAATGAATGGTTTCATTTTTATAATTTTCTAACTGTTCCAAAGTCTTATAAGTTGCATTAATCAAATTCAATTTTTCTCGTTCTATTTCAGAGTATCCAGTCATTCGAAATTGATCCGCTTCTATTTCGACTTTCCGTAAGCGGGCCCGGGCTTTTTCTAACTGGTCTAGGGCCCCCTTGCGTAATTCTTCTGAATTTTGAATAGTCTTCAAGATCCTTTGTTTTCGATTATCTAATAAATCACTTAACACTCCCTTTCCAAAAAAAATTAACACACCAAGTACTACGCTTAGGTTTATTAGATTGGTTGCAAAAATATCAGTATTAAACCCGAAACTCCCCGCGGATGGCCAATAACCCAAGGAAAGGAAAGAATCGGTTACATTTTTCATATGATCTCCTCTTTCTTATAGTTATAGCTTTCTTCTAGTTATAGATAGACTACTTATTTTTTTTTTATTTCTATTCTTTATTGTATTCTTTTATTATGACTTTCACTATTTCTAAATAGAAAATAGTAAATTGAGTCAAAAAATATATTGATATTAGAAATGGATTTTAATGGATTTTTTTTTCAATTGGAAATTTCCAATACTTGGAAATTTCCAATAAGCTTGATACTTATTCGATTCGAATTAGTTCGATTCAAATTCGGTACCAGGTCTTATACAGGTCGGTTGCGAAATACCTCGTTTGTTACAATACAATTGCAATACTTCCTAAAAAAAGTTCGTCCATTGGACTAAGAAGGTAAAGGAAAAAGTGAGTTGGATCCTCATTCTTAAACCAGGGATTTCCGTGGGTTGTTGTTCCTAAGTAATTAAATTGTAGGAATTAAATATTAAAATAATTCGAAAAAACAAGATCAACAAATCTTACGGAAATAAATAAAAATATGTGTTTTTAGGATTAAACAAAAGGATTCGCAAATAAAAGAGCTAATGCTACAACTAACCCATAAATTGTTAAAGCTTCCATGAAAGCTAGACTAAGTAATAAAGTACCCCGTATTTTTCCTTCCGCCTCTGGTTGTCTCGCGATCCCTTCTACAGCCTGTCCCGCAGCAGTACCTTGACCAACCCCAGGTCCAATAGAAGCAAGCCCGACAGCCAATCCAGCAGCAATAACGGAAGCGGCAGAAATCAGTGGATTCATGATAAGTTCCTCGCGCCAAAACAAAAATAAAGAAATAGTTAATGATACAATCAACCAATATTCAAGTCACAATTACCGACGAAATGGAAAGGTTTCTATTGAAATCCCTATCCAAATTCACAATAGTAAGACAAATTAGATATATCTTTAGTTCATATATACCTAGTTAATGTCTAATATCACATATACGCGTTTTTCCCCCATACCGTAAACCAAATATTGTATCTTAAAGTCATCGGGATTCTCGAATCATTCTTCGAAAGATTCACAAGAGTTGTCTTATAGCGATTAGATTATATACACCTAGTTCGACCCCCCATTCCTACGCAAACCAATCCATATTTTTTTTTACAACTAAAAAATATCGTAACCTTTTTTACAATTACTCTAGATCGTCTATATCTTGATTTATACCTTATTTGTATATTTATCTTCCCTAAGTGGATTACCTCAAACGGCGCATACATTGCGTCAGGCTAAGCTAAAAAAGACTGTGTTGGAAACTAGTCAATGATGACCTTCCATGGATTCGCCTATATAAGCCGCAGCTAGGGTTGCAAAAATAAGAGCTTGAATACCGCTTGTAAATAATCCAAGGAACATGACTGGTATAGGAACTACTAAAGGTACTAAAGAAACAAGAACAACAACTACTAATTCATCAGCTAAAATATTTCCGAAAAGTCGAAAACTAAGCGATAACGGTTTTGTGAAATCTTCTAAGATGTTAATAGGTAAAAGGATTGGCGTTGGTTGAATATATTTACCGAAATAACTCAATCCCTTTTTTGTAAGGCCCGCATAAAAATATGCTACTGAAGTAAGTAAAGCTAAAGCAACGGTCGTGTTTATATCATTTGTGGGTGCGGCTAACTCCCCGTGAGGTAACTGTATAATTTTCCAGGGTAAAAGAGCCCCTGACCAATTCGAAACAAAAATAAATAGAAACATAGTTCCAATAAAGGGAACCCATGGACCGTATTCTTCTCCAATTTGAGTTTTGCTCACGTCTCGAATGAATTCAAGGACATATTCAAAGAAATTCTGACCATCAGTAGGAATGGTTTGTGGATTACGAACAGCTAGAATGGCTGAACCTAATAAAATAGCAATTACGACCCAAGAAGTAATAAGTACTTGCGCATGGACTTGGAAACTTCCTATTTGCCAATAGAAATGTTGGCCTACTTCCACACCGGATATATCGTATAAACCTTTTAGTGTTTTGATAGAACATAATAGAACATTCATATTACCCTCTGAAAGAAATAGAACTGAAAAAGGAATTATTTTGATTCAACCATCTTTTTTTTTTCGATTTGCCTACTTGAATTATATA